TCTAACATTTGACTTCGTACCACGCACGTATTTAGTCGCACACTTAAAAGAAAACCCAAAAAGTCAATGGGCTGATTTGGTGATCGATTGATATAGATTCTTCTTGGTTGCAACCATAGAGAAAAACTACATTGCCAGAGATTGACAAAGTAATATTTCCATTTAGTCATCAGAAAAAATGTACCCCTTGAAGCCAGAATCCATTTTCCTTGATACCTAACATAATGCAGAAAAGGATCTTTGAAGAACCAAAGTATAACCCGAAAATGCTTAGTAAATACTTTTACAAAATCTTCTGACTTTCGGTAGAAATAGACTCGTGCAAGAAGGGCGCCGTAAGATGTTGATCGTAAATGAGAGGATTGGTTCCGGAGAAAAACGAAGATGGATTCGCATTCCCACACATAGGAATTATATAAGAACAAAAAGAATCTTTTATTCGGATTTTGTGAAACAGATCTTTCTAGAGTAATAACACTATTACAATACTCATAAAGAAAGAATCGCAATAAATGTAAACAGGAAGTATCTTTTACCCAGTAACGAATAGTTTGAACCAAAATTTCCAAATGTATGGGGTGGGGTATCAATATATCTAAGACATAATTTAAATGTGAAAGTTTGTCCTCTAAAAAAGGAAATATGGAATGAATTGATCGTAAATTTTGATATTTTTTTCGTTCTTTTCCTTCTAAGGAAGAGAGCAATCGCATAGAAAATGGAATTTCCGCAATAGCTGCAAATCCCTCCGAGATCCGTTGAGAATACAAATTGTTCTTGGACACAAAAAATTCATTTTTGTTAGAATCATTAAGAGAAATAATCAAATGATTCTGTTGATACATTTGAATAACTAAACGTTTTACAATCAGTAAACTGTATTTTGTGTCATACCCCCTTTTTTTATTTGACAACAAAAGGGACCTGTTCAAATCTAAATCCTGATCATGTACAAGTGCATAAATATATTCCTGAAAGATAAGTGGATATAAAAAGTATTGCCAAGATCTATCTAGTTCTAAATATCCTCGGAATTCCTCCATTTAAAATGAGACCGGAAACAAAAAGAAAGGTAGAGGGTTTCGGAAGTTATAAAATGATACATAGTGCGATATAGTCAAAACAAGGTATTATAGTAAAAAAAATAGATAGATACCTCGGAAACAGGTAAACTCATCAACGGACTCTCTATCTTTTTTCCATCTAATTGGTTTCTTTCTTTATAGTTATAGGATAAGAAGATGGTTAGAAATCCTTTATTTTTTCAACCCAATCGCTCTTTTGATTTTGGAAAAAAAGTATCCTTATCAATATACTGTTTCTTCTACACATTCATCTCCATTTTCTTTTGTAATCGAATGGAAAATGGTTAGTTAATAGTTAGGATTCACTAAGGATCTGTAATCCATTCCTGGAACAGCCTTTCCCGCATCAGTCACTAATCTATTTTTAACATTTAATTAGGGCGGTTAATCGTTCCAATTAAGAACATAAGCTCGTTGCTTTTTTCCCTCTAATTAGAGCCATAAGGCTCGATCCCTGTATCCAATCGACCCAATTTTGAATTCATTTCGTTCTAAAAATTCAACCAAAGTTTTTGTACCGATCTAATAAAAACGAAATTTTTGCAAAATTCTCCATTGATACGACATGCTCTTTTTTCCATTCATTCCTTTCAGGATCAGTCGTGGTCTTACAAATTCTACCGATGGTGTGGACGAATCCCTTACTTCATCCAAATGTGTAAAAGACCCTAGCCGCACTTAAAAGCCGAGTACTCTACCGTTGAGTTAGCAACCCAAAGAGAGTATACTATGTAGATACAATCGAGATAAAAAAAAGAAATTAGACAAGACAACCAAAGCATAGAATTAGCAAAAAATCTAAAAAAAGTAAGTTTGATAATCTAATAAAAAGCAGATCAACTGACAATACAAGAAATTTCAAAATAAAAAAATGATAGACCACTCCTTAGGTATTCTCATTCATCAAAATAAAAAATATAGATATAGATTTTCCTTTTCATTTTTTTTATAACGAATCTTTGAATAAAGTAAGAAACAAAAACTGTGTTTTGTATGTAGGACAAAAAAATAGAAAAAAAACTGGACCCATTTACACTTGAATTATATTTGTTCATTACACTCTTGTCAATATGTCTGTTAAAAAAAAAAAAGAAATAATAGAAATTTAATTGAAAATTAAAGATAATAAAAGAATCAATTGAACAAATAAAAAAAGAACTTGTGTTGGATTGGCACTATCTAAATAAGGTACATGATTAGAAAGGAATGGCGATAAAAATAAAAAATAAGTCGAAAAAAGATCAATAACTATACGTCAAATAATTCATTCTTTTTTTAGTATAGTTCCAAGGAAAACCTTCTAGTTTAAAGGAATGTTGGAATTGTCTATTGCTAGATCCAATTCCTACCGTGAGTGACTTGGTCAATATAACTTTCTTCATTTGTTCACTTGATCTTTTTTCTAGACATATCAATATAGAACAAAAAAAGATGTGAATAATAAAGAAAGGGTTCTATTAAACCATATACGACTCGTTCAAGTCTCTTTATTGTTGTATTTCATTAAGTGAATTTCATTTCATTAGGGCGAAGCTCTTTAAAAACCGCTGCCTTCTTTAAAATATCATAAACAGTTCCGGTAGGTTGAGCGCCCCTTTCCAGAAAATAGAGAATAGCGGGAACGTTTAAAAAAGTTTGATTCTTTATCGGATCATAAAAACCAACTTTTCGAAGATCTCTTCCTTCCCTTCGGGACCGAGCATCAATTGCAACAATTCGATAGACGGCTTATTGGGATAGATTATATGAATAATACCCCCCTAGAAACGTATAAGACGTTTTCTCCTCGTACGGCTCAAGAAAAATGATTTGTGATTCTTCTTTTTTTTTTTCAAATTGTGTAGATAGAAAATTAGAATGGCAAATAGATCCATCATAAAATGAATTAGACTAAGAATTAAGTCCCCGTTTGCTCTCATTCTTCTTTCCGGAAAAACCCATTTGCACTCATAACTCAAGTTGAATAACTCTAAAATAGCTCAAAAGAAACATTTCATTTATTGAGTGGTCTCTAGCCCCCCTTTGTCTGGCTTATTTAACCTCTATTGGAATTCTTCATTCTAATCCATTTGTTGATACAATTGAGAATGAAAAGGGCATTTCCTTGTTTCGGAATCTCTTTGCTTTGAATCGTTAGGTTTATACATTACTTCGTTGATCTTTAATCCTTTCAAAATGGCAGCAACATACCCTTTTTGTGATTGTTTATCAAAAAAAAGAATCATACAAACGCTTGATTCTCTCACGATATACTTTTTATCGAAAAGGTTTTATCGATTCCAACAAAATTGACTTTTTGGTTGGAAACTAGGATTGGATCCTTTCGATTTATCTGTCAAAAATATAATATACTTACGATTACGAAGTTGTTCTAATTTATTGATTCACACTAACCCTGGATTCTTGCTCTTAAGAAATGAATCAAGACTTTCTACTCGAGCTCCACCATGAATTAACTATAACCCCCCAAAAAGCGTGGGTTCTAGTCTAACGGAACAGGAGGTGTCGAGCCAAGAGCACCTTTTTCTATAGAAAATGGTGGATAGAAAAATCCACACTAGATCATGTCCTTCAAGTCGCACGTTGCTTTCTACCACATCGTTTCAAACGAAGTTTTACCATAACATTCCTCAAATTTTGAACCGGTATAAAAGTGATTCAATTATAGAATCATGAATAGTCATTGGTTTAGTCGGTACATAGAAATCTATACTTTTTTCTATATGAAAATTCCAAAAAAATCGATTCTATTTTTTAATATTAATACATTAAATAAAATATAAAATAATATTAATTAAATAATATACGGATAGAATTGAATTAATAAATTTTTCGATATCTATTTTTTTTTTAGAATAATAGGAGTATAGGGTTCTAAATAGAAATTCGAAATAGAATGAATGATTTATTTCAATAAAAGCGATAGATAGCTATATCGAAATTATAACTTGGAAAAACAAATCTTATTTTTTTTCACAAAAACCGTCACCCCTTCTTACTGAGATCAAAGGTTATGTTATCTAGATAAGATCGATAAGATAGGATCCTCATTTTATATTTTATACGTTACGTATTTCTTTTCGGGTTCAATTCATTTTCCATTAAGGTGAATAGAGTGTCTGCATCACCCTGACTTTCAACCATTACATAAATTGAGACTGTTTTATTTGTGTTTATTTGTGATTTTATAACGAACAAAATACGAAATACCTCAAAATGGAGTTTCAAAAAACACACGTTACGGATGTATTTTGATAATTAATTAGATTATAACTGAGATTCGCGTAGATATTCAAATTGACACCTTTTGTTGTTGATTAACTCCTATGTACTTCCCCCAACCCCGTCGGGAGTCATAACCCCCCGAAAAGAAGCACCCGTTTTTACAATCTCATAAACTTTCTAGGTCTAGGTACAAAACGACACAGACCTAAATCAAATATTTGTTCTTCCTTGTTATTTTACCTCAGCACGGTTCGCATAGGAACTTTCATCGCATCTTTGAGAATATTAAGAGTCTAGAAAATTTAGATAGAAATACACACACGACAGAAGTAACTCAACCCCTTACATAGAAAGAGGTATATGTCCGTCTAACCTTTTTAATGTAAAGAAAAAAAAAAAAGAATCCATTATCCTATCCTGCCTGCCTTAGATCACAATTAGATTGAGTTTTTATGTGTTGTGAACTCAATTCCATTTGTGAAAAAGATAAAATGCGGGTGCTCTGGGACGGAAGGATTCGAACCTCCGAATAGCGGGACCAAAACCCGTTGCCTTACCACTTGGCCACGCCCCACTTCGATTTCAAATCTAGAATAATATTCTTATTGATTGTTCGTCAATTCCAGCCCAAACTTGGATAGAATCCAGTCAATTGTTATTAGGATTTTAACACGTGTATATATAGAATGA